AATCCTTAAAACAAACGCAAAATGCTAACGATTAATACAAAAATTACATAAATTTTTTGAAATCGTTAGGTGTGGTGCTGAAATTGTGATCTCTAAAAATCATATTTTTTCATTCATTTATTCAGTCAATTAATAAGCATTTTTTATAGATTCATAAAAATCATACAAAAGAATGAGAAATGAATCATTAAAAAATGAAAATGATAAAGAACCCTTTTTTGTTTTGTTGAATTTTATCTATGAATTGAAGTTACAACTAGTTAGTTTAGTTACAATAAAGAAGTTCTCTTTTAGGAAAACAAAAACTAAAAAATCTCTATTGACGACCTAATTAAATAGAAAGGATAATTAAATATAAATAAATAAAATGATATAATAAATACTAAAGATTCCTTTTGAACCTTCAAATTGCTATTTCAACGAGTTGTTATTTATCAATAAAAATTAAATGCTTACTAACAAATTTGACATTTTACATTGAATTGACCCCTTCACCTTCAATCTCGACGATTGACTAAAAAATGGGTTATTATGATTTCGAGCAAGCCGCTATGGTGAAATCGGTAGACACGCTGCTCTTAGGAAGCAGTGCTAGAGCATCTCGGTTCGAGTCCGAGTGGCGGCATAGTATCTTCTAAAAGAGATAGAATAAGTCCTATAATGAAAATGAATTTCATTCCTGATTTCCATTCCATAAAATCTAGAAACCCTCGCTTTTTTCCTAATTTTTATGATTTTTTCAACTTTAGAGCATATATTAACTCATATATCTTTTTCTGTCGTTTCAATTGTAATTACAATTCATTTTTTAACCTTATTCTTATTAGTAGATGAAGTCGTAGGACTATATGATTCATCAGAAAAGGGCATGATAGTCACCTTTTTCTGTATAACAGGATTATTAGTCACTCGTTGGATTTATTCAGGACATTTCCCATTAAGTGATTTATATGAATCATTAATCTTTCTTTCATGGGGTTTCTCCCTTATTCATATGGTTTCCTATTTAAAATTTAAAAAGCGCAAAAATAATTTAAGTGCAATAACCGCACCAAGTGCTATTTTTACCCAAGGCTTTGCCACTTCGGGTCTTTTAACCAAAATGCATCAATCCGCAATATTAGCACCTGCTCTCCAATCCCAGTGGTTAATGATGCACGTAAGTATGATGGTATTAGGCTATGCAGCTCTTTTATGTGGATCATTATTATCAGTAGCTCTTCTAGTCATTACATTTCGAAAGGCCATAAAGATTATTGGTGAAAACAATAATTTTTCATTTTCGTTGGGGAAAATCCAATACATGAATGAAAGAAGCAATGTTTTACTAAACACTTATTTTATTTCTTATAAAAATTATTACAGATATCAATTGACTCAACAATTGGATCGTTGGAGTTATCGTATTATTAGTCTCGGGTTTATCTTTTTAACCATAGGAATTCTTTCGGGAGCCGTATGGGCTAATGAGGCGTGGGGATCATATTGGAATTGGGACCCAAAGGAAACTTGGGCGTTTATTACTTGGACCGTATTCGCGATTTATTTCCATACCCGAACAAATAAAAATTTGGAAGGTGTAAATTCCGCACTTGTGGCTTCTATGGGATTTCTTATAATTTGGATATGCTATTTTGGTGTCAATCTATTAGGAATAGGTTTACATAGTTATGGTTCATTTACATTAAATTAACATCTAATTGAATTGAATAAAGAGGCTAGGCCTAACAAATACTAACACAGTACGGCGTATATATTGTATATAAGTATAAGAAAACTTATTGTAAGCTTGTAAGCTGTCAAGAACCTTTTGAATCGCTCCACTACTTGATTCAAAAGGTTCTAACAAAAGCCAAAGATGTCTGATTAAAATTCAATTTAATGCTTTTACCTTTTTTACTTAACTTAAACTTAAGAGAAGAAAAAAGACTTCTTTTTTTTCTTGTTCATTGTACAACGAACAATTTTAAAAACCATAGGATTCCTTTTAGATTTTTTTTGATTCATGAAAACTATCTATAAAAATAATTATATAGAATAGTTTCGACCTTCTCACCTGATAATGAGAGGACTAAATCCGGATAAATACCAATACCTATTACTGGTAGAAAGATAGAGATCGAAACAAATAACTCTCGGGGTCCAGAATCAAAAAAATAAGAACTCGGAGCATTAAATAGCTTGTATCCATAGAACATTTGACGTGACATAGATAATGAATAAATAGGAGTTAATATCATTCCAATTGCCATTACGAAAGTAATTAGTATTTTTGGCATTAAAAAATATTTTTGGCTGGTAATTATTCCAAAAAAGACTATCAATTCTGCAACAAAACCACTCATGCCCGGTAATGCAAGAGAAGCCATGGATAAGATACTGAACATCGTAAATATTTTGGGAATCGAAACGGCCATTCCGCCCATTTCGTCGAGATAAACAAGACGCATTCTATCATAACTCGTTCCTGCCAAGAAAAAAAGTGCAGCACCGATAAAGCCATGAGATATTATTTGTAAAATAGCTCCGTTGAGTCCCGTATCAGTTATCGAACCAATTCCTATAATTATGAAACCCATATGAGATACGGAGGAATAGGCTATTCTTTTTTTTAAATTCCGTTGACCAAGAGATGTTGAAGCTGCATAAATTATTTGCATTGTACCCACTATTATCAACCAGGGAGAAAATATGGAATGTGCATGGGGTAATAATTCCATATTGATCCGAACTAATCCATATGCTCCCATTTTTAATAAAATTCCGGCTAGAAGCATACAAGTACTGTAATGGGCCTCCCCATGGGTATCCGGTAACCACGTATGTAAGGGTATAATCGGTGATTTGACAGCAAAAGCAATAAGAAATCCAATATAGAATATTATTTCCAGTGCGACAGGATATGATTGATTAGCTAATGTTTCAAAATTTAATGTTGGTTCATTAGAACCGTATAAACCGAGACCCAAAACTCCTATTAATAGAAAAACGGAACCCCCTGCAGTGTACAAAATAAATTTTGTAGCCGAGTACAGACGTTTCTTTCCCCCCCACATGGATAGAAGTAGATAAACGGGAATTAATTCGAACTCCCACATGATGAAAAAAAGTAAAAGGTCTCGAGAAGAAAATGATCCTATTTGACCACTGTACATTGCTAGTATCAGGAAATGAAATAATCGCGAATCTCGAGTAACTGGCCAAGCCGCCAAAGTCGCTAAAGTGGTGATAAATCCTGTCAGTAAAATGGGCCCTATAGAAAGTCCATCTATTCCCAATCTCCAGTAAAAATCAAAAAAATTTATCCATTTATAATCTTCCGCCAGCTGGATTAATGGATCGTCCAATCGGAAATGATAACAAAATGCATAGGTTGTTAGAAGGAGTTCGAAAATGCATATACATATTGTATACCACTTAATTAGCTTATTTCCTTTATGAGGAAGAAAGAAAAGTAAAGAACCTGCAGATATTGGTAAAAATACAATTATTGTTAACCAAGGAAAATAATTCGTGGTAAAGACAAGATACACTTGGACCAGAAAAACCCGTGCTCAAAAAGATTTTTTTTGAGCACGGGTTTTTTCAGTAAAAAAAATAAAATGGGTTCAAAATGTATTCAACTAGGGTTTTCTGGACCGTATCAATAAGCTAGACCCATACTTCGAGTTGTTTCATGCCATAAATAAACTCGAACGCTCAAGAAGTCCGTTGGACAAGCGGATTCACATCTCTTACAACCAACACAATCTTCTGTTCTTGGAGCGGAAGCAATTTGCTTAGCTTTACATCCATCCCAAGGTATCATTTCTAACACATCGGTGGGGCAGGCTCGGACACATTGAGTACACCCAATACATGTATCATAAATTTTTACTGAATGTGACATGGGATCTATAAATTTTTGAACATCATAAAATTTCAATCTAGTAAACTTGTAAATAAATATAGTTAAACACCAGATGAATCGACGATTTACCAGAAATTCTCTAATCAATTTCCTTCGGGATCAACTCATAAGAAAGGACCAAGATACTTTGATTTCTTACGTTTTCGAAAACACGATGTAGATTCCAACATATTGTACATGCTAATTCAAATTGGTGAATCTTATAATTTAATATTATTAATATTACTTATTCAACAAAGTTGATTGATTGATACGCGTTGATTTTCTGTTACGATAAATCGAGGACACAATAGCTGATCCAATAGCTGCTTCAGCGGCTGCAATAGCTATAACAAAAATCGAGAAAATATTTCCTTTTAATTGCCGACTATCAAAAAAATCAGAAAATGTTACAAAATTTATATTAACCGCATTCAGTATAAGTTCAAGACACATAAGGGCCCTAACCATATTTCGACTCGTGATCAATCCATAAATACCGATAGAAAATAAATAGGCACTCAAAACAAGTATATGTTCGAGCATCATTGACCAACTCCTTATCAATTTCGATTCATTATTAATATGAACAATAATTCAACAGATTTGATTGACTAGAGTATAACAAAAAAAAAGAATCTATTGGAAATATATCGAATAAACGAATTTATATTTTATACACGAGCAATATTCAAATAGAATTCAAAGAAAATGGATACGATAAGACAGAAAAAACATAAAAAAGTTTAATTTTGATTGCTTCCTATTCCTAGTTAGAAAGATTTATTACTGACGAGCCACAGCAATTGCACCTATCAAAGCAACTAAAAGAATTATTGAAATGAATTCAAATGGAAGAAAAAAATCGGTTGCTAAATGAATTCCAATTTGTTGACTATTACTTATCAAATCTTGTTCTATAATTTGATTTGATCTTGTAGTCCAAATAATCCCGTACCATGATGTATCTAATATAGTAGTAATTAGCGAAACAAGAATACTTGTACAAACCAACGAAGTAAGGCCATTCCCAATGGTCCACAGATTAAAATCTTTATAATATTCTGAACCATTCATGAACATCACAGCAAATAGGATTAAAACATTTATGGCTCCCACATAAATAAGGAGCTGGGCAGCAGCTACAAAATGAGAATTTGAGAGAATATAAAATAAGGATATACAAACAAGAACCAATCCCAATGAAAAGGCAGAATAAATTGGATTGGTAAGTAATACCACTCCCAGGCCTCCTAATATAAGACCCGATCCCAGAAAAACTAAAAGAAAATCGTGTATTGGTCCAGGCAAATCCATTCTGTGTAAAATAAGAGATAAATAAATCGAAATGCTTTTCATGATCTTATTGACCCGACCAGGAAGTTTTTTTTATGATACGTTCCTAATTGAATAAAATCCTAATCTATTAGGCGTGAATTGCTCTAAGCACAATTATTGGACAGTTTCGTTTTTGATTCTTTTTTGTTTGTTCAAAAGAAAAGGGTATTTTGTTTTTTGAAACTATATATTTCTAAATAATTACGAATATATTAATATATTTTTATTTTCAATAAAAAGTAATCCGAAATTCTTATAAACCAGTTAATTTGTAATTGAATTTTTATTTATTGACCAAAGGCCTCATTCTTTTTTTAATTCAAACCAAACAGTCTTTTAACTTAAACCAAAACAGAACCTTAAAAGAATGAATGGGAAATTTCTCTTTACTTTAATAGAACAGGGGGTTTACTTACTGAGTTTTTCTTTGAATTGAATTCAAAATTGTTCGAATTGTATAATCGTCAATTACTGACATTGGTAAACGGCCCAAAGCAATTTGATTATAATTCAATTCGTGACGGTCGTAAGTAGAAAGTTCATATTCTTCAGTCATTGATAAACAATTTGTTGGACAATACTCAACGCAGTTACCACAAAATATACAAATTCCGAAATCAATACTGTAATTAAGCAATCGTTTTTTTCGAATATCCGTTTCAAATTTCCAATCAACAACGGGTAGATCTATAGGGCATACACGAACACATACTTCACAAGCAATGCATTTATCAAATTCAAAATGGATTCGTCCGCGGAAACGCTCTGATGTGATTAATTTTTCATAAGGATATTGAATAGTTACGGGTAAACGATTTGCGTGGGATAAGGTAATCATGAAACCTTGACCAATGTACCTTGCTGCTCGGACTGTTTGGTGGCTATAATTCATGAACCCAGTTACCATAGGGAGCATATCGTGAATATCTATGAATAATTTTATGTTTGTTTCTTTCTCTTGTTTGAACCAAGTCATGAATCTCATATTCTTTTTTTCTTTACAGTGAAAGAAGTTGGAAAGAAGTTGTTAATAATAGATTACCGAGAGAAATGGGTAAAAGAAATTTCCACCCGAGATTTAATAATTGGTCCATTCTTAACCTAGGTAAAGTCCATCGTGTTGCGATAGAAATAAACAAAAACAAATAAGTTTTAGCTAATGTAATAAAGATACCAATTGTCGTTCCAATGATTCCATTTATTTTATTTATTTCAAATAGCTCAGGGACGAATACGTACGGAATGGAAATATTCCAACCCCCCAAGTAAAGAACTGTTACAAATAACGAAGAAAGTAATAGATTTAGATAGGAAGCAACGTAAAATAAACCAAATTTGATACCTGAATATTCGGTTTGATACCCTGCTACTAATTCTTCCTCCGCTTCTGGTAAATCAAAAGGTAATCTCTCACATTCTGCTAGAGAAGAAATTAGAAAAACGATAAACCCTATTGGCTGACGCCACAAATTCCATCCCCAAAAACCATATTTTGATTGCGCCTCAACTATATCAACTGTACTTGAACTGTTAGATAATTATAGTCGATGATAACATCACTGTTTCCATCGCTAGTCCAAAACCGTACATGAGATTTTCACCTCATACGGCTCCTCGTGGGTCACAAATAAATTTTAGGACCGAATCAGTATTATTTATCTTCGTATGGTTGTAGAATAGATAGAGAAAAAATAGATTGGAAGGTCCAAAATTATACCAATGGAATTCTGTCTGCTATATTCTGAAGAATAAAAAAAAAGTGCTTCTGAATTGATCTCGCCCGTTCATAATTTCAATTTTTATTTGTTGAGTAATAACTTAAGCCTTCAATAAAATACTTCTTGTAGAATATCAATAGATATTTCAACCCATTGTTTTCTATTACGAAAAAAATTAAACATTCCATTAGCTCATAAATCATGACACCGATTAGATCTCTATATCTATGAAAGAAAGAATAAAAAATAAATCTTTTTTTTTATTCTTTCTTGTTTCTTTTTCGTTCCTATTCTGCTTTCGGATCTGATAAAACCACAAATGGGGCTTAAACTAAAAAATAGTAAAGGATTATTTCGTTCCTGATAGTCATTACTTTAATCGGCAGATAGGAGGATACTCTGGACCGGAATCATGGGGAGTACTGCCTAGTCATTTCTACGAATTGAAAGCCCCAATTAGTATTCTTTTTATGTTATCCATAAGTCTCTTTTTATATAATTTACATAATCTCCATTACCAATCCTTTATGTATTTTGGTGTTCCTAACCATCCACTCGTTTTTTGTTCAATCCCCCGTTTGTTTAGCAATACATGTATGGGAATCCATACAAAGGATAGCGAAAACTCTATACGGTTGATCTTTTGAGCCCGCTTCAAGCTAGATTGACTAATCAACCCGTCTTGGGGTAAAGACTTCTTCCGCTTACGTTTTCTTACACTTAACTCTTGTACATAGAAAATGAGATTCTATTTTTTTGTTTAATTTACTGCGAATTTATAAGCTGCTTTCTTTCACTCATATATAACTATCTAATTTAGTTTATCAACTCAACTTATTTTCTAGAACGAAAGGAATAGGTAAAATAAAAGTTTCTATTTCAACGAATCGCACGTAAAGATATTGATAAAACACATAGAGTTAATGGTATTTCATAACTAATCGATTGAGCAGCAGCTCGCAGACCACCTAAAAAGGAATATTTATTATTTGATCCGTATCCTGACATAAGAAGTCCAACGGGAGCAATACTTGAAATGGCAATCCATAAAAAAATACCGATATTTAGATCGGCTAAAATAAGGCGAGAGCTAAAAGGAATTACTGAAAAACTTAGTAAAATTGATATGACTGCTATAGCCGGTCCAATACTAAATAAACGAGTATTGCCTCTAGATGGAAGAATATTTTCTTTGAAAAGCAGTTTTGTTCCATCTGCTAGCGCTTGAAGAATGCCCAAAGGACCGGCGTATTCAGGCCCAATACGTTGTTGTATTCCTGCAGATATTTCTCTTTCTAACCATACAATTACTAGTACACCCATTGTGATTCCCAATACAAGAGTCAAAATAGGGACCAACATCCATATGATCCCATAGACCTCTTTTAAAGATTCCAATGTGTAAAAGGAATTGATATCTTCTACTTCTGTCGTATAAATTATCATTTCAACGATCCACTTCTCCCATAATGATATCTATGCTACCTAGTATCGTCATAATATCAGCCAATTTCATTCTTTTAACTAACTGAGGAAGAATTTGCAAATTGATAAAACCCGGCGGGCGAATTTTCCATCTCCAAGGAAAACCGCTTTGATCCCCTATCAGAAAAATTCCTAATTCTCCCTTTGGGGCTTCCATTCTCGCATAAAGTTCTTGTCTCGGTAATTCAAATGTGGGAGAAGGTTTTTTACTAATGAATCGATATTCAAAATCATTCCATTCTGGATCCCTTTCTCGATCAAAGCATCGGATTTCTAAATTCTCATAGGGACCACCCGGAATTCCTTCCAGGGCCTGTTGAATTATTTTTATAGATTCCGTCATTTCACTGATTCGGACTAAATAACGAGCTAATGAATCTCCTTCTTTTTGCCACTGGATTTCCCAATCAAATTCGTCGTAACACTCATAATGATCAACTTTCCGAAGATCCCATTTGATTCCAGATGCTCGTAGCATTGGGCCGGATAAACCCCAATTTATTGCTTCTTCTCCACCAATAACGCCTATCCCTTCAACTCGTTCTAAAAAAATAGGATTTCGCGTAATAAGTTTTTGATATTCAACAATTCCTGTTAAAAAATAATCACAGAAATCCAAACATTTATCTATCCAGCCGTAAGGTAGATCGGCCGCCACTCCTCCGATACGAAAATAATTATGCATCATTCTCATACCGGTGGCAGCTTCGAATAGATCATATACTAATTCTCTTTCTCTGAAAATATAGAAAAAGGGTGTCTGTGCACCAATATCTGCCATAAAAGGTCCAAGCCATAATAGATGAGAAGCTATACGACTCAACTCCAACATAATTACTCTGATATAGCTGGCCCTTTTAGGGACTTGAATATTCCCCAACTGTTCTGGTCCATTTACGGTTATTGCTTCCGTGAACATAGTGGCTAAATAATCCCAACGCGTTACATAAGGCAAATATTGTATAATTGTTCGGTTTTCCGCAATTTTTTCCATTCCTCTGTGTAAATAACCTAATATTGGTTCACAGTCAACAACATCTTCACCATCTAGAGTAACGATGAGACGAAGAACACCATGCATTGATGGGTGGTGAGGCCCCATATTGACTATCATAAGGTCTTTTTCTGTAGCTGATAGATTCATAAGTTTTTCCTCGATTCATTCTTACATGAATTGTTGAAAACGAAAACAAGTACATCAAAATGAAAATCTAATAAATCGACTAATTCAAAATTTTCAAATTAACGATTTTTTGATTCCCGAATATCCAACTCACCAATTAATTCTTTATAACGTATTTTATTTGTCTTTGATAAATAAGATAGCAGTCGTTGACGTTTTCCTAGAATTTTACGTAGACCTCTCTGAGATAAATAGTCTTTTTTGTGCAATTCCAAATGTGAAGTAAGTCTTCGTATCTTATTGGTGAAACTAACTATTTGAAATTCAACAGACCCCCTGTTTTCTTCTTTTTTTTCTTGAAAAATAACTGAGATGAATGAATTTTTTACCATAAAACCAAAAAATTTCCCCCTTTTTTGAATGTGAATTTTACTGATCAGTAATAATAATACCAGTCATTTTGATATACACGATGATTTTAAGTTCGTTATGAACTTTATCATTTTTTTTTCAAATAAAATTAATCAATCCGGGTTTCGATTTGATTCGTATAGGGATACAAAAGAGTGAGAGATTTCTACAAAAGAGAAAATTTTAGAGTTCAAATAAGAGGATTTTGTTGATTCATTTGTCGATCTAATTGATATGTATGTCATTAAATTAGTATCGTGTATCAGAATAAAATGTAAGACAATCCTTGTGACCATCTATTTGTTTTCATATACCCGGCACGATACATACATAATATAGGGGAAAATGTACCATTAAAATGTACCATTAACGAATTTTCAGACGCGGATACATACGGATCCTTATCATACTGAAACGACTGCCGTTATTAGTATTAAACCAATATCTATTCATACAAGCTAAATCTTCTAATCGATAATTGGGCCAAAGAAAGAACTTTAATTTAATTAGTTTCTTTTTATCACTATCAGGATGTTTGTTTTTAGTCAAAACTTGACCACATTTTTTTACATTCTTTAAAAATACTGCATTTCTATGCATACCATTTTTATCCCTTGAATTGAAAGAAATTCTAATTCGTAATTCTCGCCGGTGGTTAGGGGATAAAATATTTTCAGGAACAAACAAATCATAATGATTTTTGTCTTTATTTTCAGTTATTTTTTGATGTCTTGCAATAAATTCATAAAAATAATTTTTATCAATATAGTTTTTTTCTTGGTATCTTTGATTAATTTGGTGTTTATTTTTATGAACCAACAAAATACTTATAGTTTGATATAGAATAAATTGTCCATCATTTTTTACCGACAGACGAACTGGATCGATAATCAATATTCCTTTTTTCATTAATTCTCTAAGAGTTAAGTCCTTCTGAATCATCAAAATATCCAGATTCATTTCTCCCCGTTGAATAGAGGATATAACAATTTCGTTTGGATTTATCAGTCTAAGCAGGAGGCAATATACTTTGATATTATTGATTATTCTTTGATTTAAAGAATCATCCCATCTCAATTGAAAACGCAAATACCTTTTTAGGAAGAAATCAAGCTCTGCTTCCGTGTTGCTCTTGTATTGCTTTTTCTTTCTACGTTTTTTTTTGTCTGATTTATCATAATCTTCTTCAACATCTTTTTCTTGGTTTGAGAGAACGGATTTAAAATTTCCTTGTTTTTGTGCATCTGATACAAGACCCCCTTCACCTATGGGTTCTTTTTCTTCTTGATTTCGATTCTCTAATCCAATAATTTTTTTTTCGTTTGGTGCTATAAGGGAGTCCCTTTTTTTATTTTCAATAATATTTTTATTAATGTTCCTATTTCCATTAAAATTGAAAAGAAGTAATTTTATTGGTATGATCCATGGTTTAACCTTATATGCATTATATAGCAGCACAAATTCTGGGAAGAACCAAAGTTCTAGATTCGGTATAGGATGACTTAGTATTTCTTCATTCAGTCCCATCCAATCAAAATGGCTTCCTTTTTTATTGGATGGGTTGCTTTCTTGATCTTGATAAATTGTGAAATAAAAAAGGTCCATTTTATCAATTATTTGATAATTCTTAACCACAGTCTTACTATTTTTCTTACTCTTGGTACTGGTATCGACCCAGGACTCAATATGGACCTTATTTCTAAGACAAAAATTAAGAATTCTCCAATTAAAAAACTTTCTGTGCGAAAAATTCCCCATAGCATCTAGGATATCGCCTTCTCCTAGATAATTATGGATAGGGATATCCCTCAGTGTATCAAAAAAATTTTGTTTATCCATGTTGTAATGATAAGAACTCTCTTCCCTCTTATTTACTTGGAATGGTGATCCATAAGCATACGGGTCCCTCTTATCTTGATAATTAATAGATTTATATGATAAAAAATCATATCCATAGTGTTTTTTAAAATTATATTTTTTATATTTTTGTTCTTGATTCAGTTTATATTCTTGAGTCAGTAATGAGTTCGCTTGAAAATCATTTTTTTTTTCGTAATGAATTAATCTTTCTTTTTCATCTGAATCCCATTTTGTTAAATCTTTATTTTGAGCCAGATAGTGTTGATTGACTCTATTTCGCCATTGTCCTGGTACTAATTTTAGCCATATATTCTGAAATAAATCGTATTGATAACGACTCCTTAACCAGTTTTTCCATTCATTCATTCCATAATGCCAAACGATTTTCTGTCTTAACCCATAATGATGTCTTAATCTGGAATGAGATACTCCCTGTTCTTCAAAATAATCTTTTATTTCATTTTTAAGAAAAAGAGATGTTCCATGATATTGAAGGATAGGTTTGAATTTATAAAAACTAATAACTTGGTTTTGTGATAATTTGTAAAATACATATGCTTGTGAGAGGGAGGATAAGTCACAAAAAGCTTTTTCATTTTTATTTCTAATACTAATATTAGAAAGTGAAGAAAGTGAGGTTTTTATAGTTGAAATAAAATGAGTTGTATTTTTAGTTGTTTTATTAATTCTTTCTTGATTTGCTTCATTATTGTGAATGAAGTTCTCAATCATTTTTTTTGTTGATTCAAGAAAAAGTTGGGTATTGGTTCTTGGAATATTAATGATATATAGAAGAATATCCATGTATATCTTTTCAATGAAAAATTTTATAAAAAAATTTAATTTCCGGATTAATCGAATATTTATTCTTTTTACTATTTGCCAAAATTTTTTTGCTGATTCTAATATTTTATCCTGATAACTTATTTTGTTAGAACTACTATTTATTTCTTGAGTTATAAATTCGTTTTTCTTGTCTTTTATAATTAGAATTTTTTTTATTTGATTTTTGATTGTGTTTGTTCTCTTAGTCAGATCTTTTATTTTTTTTTCTGTTAATGAATAATTTGTCCACGCCATAGATTGAATTTGAAGGGATGATTTGTGAATCATCTTATTACTGATTATCGAATCCTTTTTAGTTTCGCCCAATTCATATGGTTCTCTCAACCCCAAAAATGGAATTGGATTTATTTTTGAAAGTTCTTTTATTATTCCCTTTAGAAATAGAATGCTTTGAGTGATCCATTTTTTTGTTTCTTTTGAAGCTTTTCGAAACAATTTAGTTTTTTCTTTTAAAATTGTTAAAGCTATAAAACATTTCGTTTTAAATTTTTTTATTTTTTTTTTTAGTTCTTTAAAAATAGGCTCAAAAAACGAACGCCGTTTTCGAGGAGAGCCGAAAGGTAGTTCAGTTTCCATTCCCCAAACTGTTAAAAAGCAAAAATCATTCTTTTGACCTTTCTTTTTTTTCATTGGATCTTTATGAGAGGGTTGTAGTTTAAATCTGTGCCAAGGTTTCAGGCAAAAAGGAAATAGGATCTTTATCTGAATACCGTCTGTTAACCAGTTTTTTGGAAATTCGGTTTCGGATAATTGAACACCATTATAAGTGCATTTAACATGCATTTCTCGATTCCAATCCGTTAAATCCTCAGACCACTCAGGAAATTGAAATAATAACATACGGGCAATGTTTTTAACTATTATCAGTGAAGGTAATATAATATATTTTCTAAGAATTGATTGGGTTATTAACACGGAGCCCCTTATTACTTGAGCAAGTAAAAGACTATCCCAAGCTTCTGCTATTTGTATCCTCATTTTTTCTTCTCTTTTGTATTTTTCTCTTTTGGCCTCGTCTTTTTTCTCGATCTTTTTTTCTGTATAATCATAAATTTTTGATTCTTTGTTTTTACATATCCAATTTCGAGATATTCGTTTCAGCGGTCCAGAAATATCAAAAGAAAAAAAGAGTGGTTTGTCTACTCTGTCCAAAAAAAGGGGGGAATGTACATTTGCTTGAAACAGCTCCCAAGTAATTGTTTTACGCCTTTGGGCACGCATGGAACCTTTTATTATGTCGCGCCGAAAATCCGATTGTTGCGAATAGCGTATCAAAGCCACTTCGTCTGTTTGATCAGGATCATTAGCATCCTTCGTATTAGTATAAGTATCGGCGTTTGCCTGGTTATTAGTAAAAATCACGACGCGCTTGGATTTTCTTGAACGAATTTCATGCTCTGCTGTTACATTTTCCTCGTTTTCTCCCTCCTGTTGTTCTAAATCGTCGATTAATTTGTATGACCATCGAGGAACTTTTTTACTTATTTCTTTTATTCCAATATATTTTTTTCTAATTGTTTGATTGTTGGGATTAGTTATAACTATATTGAATAAAAATTTCAAAATTTTTACTCGATCCTCGCAATTAATATTTCCCTGTTCATCTTCTGTCAATGTCAATAAAGAGAGTTCTTTTTCTCTTGCTAATGATTTTATATTGAGTGTATCTAGTGTCTGTTCAAGTTCGTGATAATCAGTAGTAAGAAGTAGAGCATGAATCTTATTTATCCAAAACGGATCCGTATTTTTTTTTTTATAAGTTTGATTTATGCTTAAAGGAGAACCCCATTTTTTGATTCTTCCGCGGTAGGGTCCATGCAAGAAAGGATCATATAGTTTAGGCAAGTATTCTCTTTTAGTTTCATTATTAGAGAATCGAGTCCTTTTTTCAAGTATGCCCAGATCAAAAGATTCCTTATCTAAAGATTCGACTCTTTTTAAAAACTCCTTACTAAAATTTCTTCTTTTTAGTTCATTGATAAAACTCCAATCAGTATACAATTCATCAGAAAACAATTTTTCTGGTGTGAAAAAATATATTTTTTTTTGTATCATTTCCCCAAAAGTTGCTAAACTGGGTGGATACGTAAAAGATATTTTTTCTTTTCCATCACTTTGACATGTATAAAAAAAATATTGTGACATTTCATTTTTTATAGCATTTTCAACTCGGTCATTTTTTATATATCGCAAAGGTCGATTCCATCGTTTAGAATCAAAAAGAAGTGTTACAAGAGGTTTTTCAATCCATAATAAATATTTATCTTCTTTTTTTTTTAATATTTCTAACTTCGAACTTTCTTGATTCCCATCCAGATAAGAAGTTTCAT